TTCTACCATACTATCTATCTCTTAGTCTATAAAGTTGTAATCTAGAATAAAGATAAAGGCTTGAGTTTCTATAGATCACTCTACAATATTCTCTTCATATATGTCTATATTAATTCGATATATTGTATGGAATTGACATACGACCCAATTTGCTACATCTATTTGTTCCAATCAATCTGAAATAATTCTTATCTTAAGATTCTAATCCCTTTCCTTTTACTACTAAGGAAGAGTAAACCTCACCTATTTTTAACGCCCATGATATGAAATAAGTCGATAAAGCCTAAATCGCCTTTCTTAAATTAGAAACCAAGCTGTAAAAGCCCAATATGTGACTCGGCCCAGCCAAAATCTTATTATTCCATAGTCTCTCGTTAGACAACCATGATCTCTATATCATTTCTCATAGAAAGTACGTATACACTTAACAAAACGACTTCCTCTTTGAACAGTAAAGAGGGAACGAAATAAAAAAAAGTCCGGTTTTCCTCAGTATCCATCTATAAAGATGGTAAGAACTCATTCCATTGATTGAAATGGAAAATTTCGGAAGAATTTTTGGTTGGAATAAATTTCCAATTCTCTGAATCCTTTTCTTTTCGAAATACAACCACGGGAATCGCTGAAATATCTCTTTGAGAGAAAGAGTATGATTCATATCATAAATTACTCCATTGGAGTCCAATGGGATTCGAAATTCATAGATATTTATTTTAAATAGTTCAAAACGCGTTGCAGAACAATCTATAAAACAATTGATACGGTTTGATTCCTCAACTCAATTAGTAGTACTTCTAGAGCCCACTTCTTCCCCACACTACGAGTGAAAGGGAAAATGTAAAGACTACCATTAAAGCAGCCCAAGCGAGACTTACTATATCCATGTGAATTATGTCCCCTATCTCTATAAATACGAAGGAATTATTCCATTATTCCTCACTAATAATATATTCCTCACTAATAATAGTGGAATCAATGGCGCAGAGTCAAAACGGGATTCTGACCGAACACTATTGAGAAACCAATCCAATAAATAGATTATGATTTCGAATTGGGAAAGATTAAACACAAGCAAAATACGTAGTAACATCCAAAGGGAATGGGAATATGTAGGAATAATAAGTCCCACTTTTTTTTGTTTTGTTGACCTTCGTAAGTAAAAACAGAAAGGGAGAAATCTCTAAAAAAGAGAAATCACTATCTATTACAGACCTCTATTTCTCCATTTGATCGAATCCGGTACCCCCTTCCCGATTATCGCTGTGAAACAGGTGGCTTGACTAGGGGTTGCCGAAAATAAATTCTTTCTTTTTGCCCCTTTTTCTATAAAAGGAAATTATCTATCCAATCGAATATTGATTGGATACCCGAGCACTCAGAGATTCGCGCGAGTCCGTCGTATATAAAGCAACTTCCACCCCTTTCCAAAACTATTAATTGAATCTTATTTCATATCAGGCTCTACAATCTGATTCAAGATCCAGCCATTAGACACTCCCTTAGTAATAGAAGGGAATCGTGAAGTCTTGAGAGCCCCTGTACCAGTAGATTTTACTATTTCCTTGAATCCTAGATGCGAACGAGGATTCACAATCTTTTTGTTTAGAAAACCTTCAGACCACATGCAAACAAAAAGTCTTAACAGTCTGTTTCCTCTGCTTCTACCGGGGAAGAATTCTGCGAGTTATATCAGCAGAACCGAAGAGAAGAAGAGATTTCGAGTTTTTTGTTGATCAGGCGACACCCGGATTTGAACTGGGGAAAAAGGATTTGCAGTCCCCCGCCTTACCACTCGGCCATGCCGCCAAACTGAGACAAAATAGATGAAAATTTTCCCGGATTATTGAAACTTGTCCTTTGACTCCTGTTTTCCTTAATCCTTTTCCTAAAAGAAAGACCCCTTTTGGATTTGATCCATCCCTTCGATTGATTGTATAGGATCTGAAACTCCACAATGCTAAAAACATTCTCGGGATTTTCAGCCGACAAACTTGAACCGTTAACTATTGACTGCTTAGTTCGAATTCATGAACGATTCTGGGAGTTGAATCTCAAATTGTGTTTTCCTAATGACATAAGAAAATACAAATTGAGACAGAACTAATCAGTATTGATTTTTTCAATCAAAAAATCCTTCTCAATTTCAATTATAACAAAACATATGAGTATATGTAAACCCCAGAACCTAAATTATTACACCGACATCTATTATTTAGATATGTTCTCGATAGGGAATTATCATAAAATTATCCTACTTCAATTTTGCATTAAATAGAAATTCTCTTTTGATAGAGCACGGCGCGGGCTGTCCCGAATAGAACCGGCAATAAAAGAGAAGTCGGATATTATAGCTATCGGCATATGTGTTTAATAAATGCAATCCTTCTTATACACTTCAAATCATATTGTACTCAAAAATAAGTTAAGTAAAGTACAACAATCTCTCTTCTCTGCGAATCATTTTTTTTGAACAACGAAATCCCTAACGGTTAAGTGCTAA